ATTCAGGATTGGCCAAATCGTTGACACAAATAATATCAAAATACCAAACCCGCCCTTTAGACAACCTTCCCGAAGCAGAAAGGGATCTTGGAAAGATCAAAGAAAGGACTTGTTCTTCCTCCTTAAGAAATTCTTCCAATAATTCCGAACCTAATTTTTTCAAAAAAGCACGTACCGTACTTTTGTGTTTACGAGCCAAAGTTTTAACACAAGAAAGTCGAAGTATATATTTCAGTCGATACAAACTCTTTTTTTTTGAAGACCCGCTGTAATAATGAGAAAGATTTCTGCACATACGCACAAATCGGTCAATAATATCAGAATCGGATGAATCAGCCCAAGTTGACTTACTAATGGGTTGCCCTAATGGGTTACAAAATTGCGCTTTAGTCAAGGATCCAATTAGAGAAAAAATGGGAATTCTTGTTTCTAACTTATTCATAGCATTATCTATTAGATATGCATTTTCTAATACTTGACTCCGTACCACCAAAGGATTTGGTCCTACGCTTAAAAGATAGCCTAGAAGGTGTAGGGAATTTTGGGATAATTGGTTTATATGGATCCTTTCTGGTTGAGACCATACATAAAAATGACATTGCCATAATTTAGAAATATAATCTTTCCATTTATTCATCAAAAGGGGCCTGTCTTTTGAAATCAGAATGGATTTTCCTTGGTATCTAACATAATGGATTAAGGGGTCCTTGAAAAACCGCAGAATATGAATATGCTCAAAAGCATTCCCAAAGATAGCTACAAGACCTCCCATCTTTTTATAGAAAAAAATTCGTTCAAGAAGGATTCCAAAAGATGTTGGTCGTAAATGAAAAGATTGATTGCGAAGAAAAAGGAGAATAGATTCGTATTCACATACATGAATATTATATAGAAAGACGAAGAATCTTGCATTTTTTTTTGACACAATGGAACTCGATTTTTTTGGAATAATAAGACTATTCCAACTCCAATACTCGTAAAGAAGGAACCGTAAAAAATGCAGGAAAGAGGCATCTTTCACCCAATAACGAAGAACTTCAACTAGGATTTCCAGATGGGTAGGGTGGGGTATTAGTACGTCTGACACATAATTTAAATGAGAACATTCGTCCTCTAAAAAGGGAAAGATTGAATGAATTGATCGTAAATTAAGAGATTTTGATATTGCTTTCCCTTCTAAGTAAGATACTAGTTGCGGAAAAAGTGAAATTTCCACAATGTCTGCAAATCCTTCTGATATCATTTGAGAATACAAATTCTTATTGTGCCCAATAAATTGATTTTGGGCGGAATCATTTTCGCAAATGCGAAAATGGTTCTGTTGATACATTCGAGCAATTAAACGTTTCACAATTAGGAAACTATATTTATTGTCATAACCAACATTTTCCAACAAAAGGGATCTCTTTCTATTTATCCCATGACCATGCGCAAGTCCATAAATATACTCACGAAAGATAAGTGGGTATAGAAAATTATGTTGCCTCGATCTATCCACTTCTAAATAGCCTTGAAATTCTTCCATTTGAAACTCAATTTGAATTGAACCAAAGGTGGGGAATTTCTTGGGTTATCAAATGATACATAGTGCGATACAGTCAAAACAAGGTAGTCTAGTAAATAAAAAAGAGGTACCTCGGAGACAATTGGACTCATCAACGGATTCTCTATCCTCTACCTTTTCCTTTCATTGGTTTCTGTTTATTGTAGAATAACAAGATGGTTAGAAATCCTTTATTTTTTCAACTCAATCGCTCTTTTGATTTTGGAAACAAAAATAGCTTTATCAATATACTGCTTCTTCTACACATTCATCACCAACCCCTAATCGAATGGGACTAGCTAATAGTTAGGACTCAGAAAAAACCGATAATCCACTCATCGGAAAAGCTACGTCCGCCCTAGGTACTAATCTCTTTTTAACCTTTAATTAGATCGGGTAATCATTCAAATAAAGAACAAAAGCTCGTTGCTTTTTATTTATCTAAAATTAGATTTGGACCACTGGACTCTATCCATCTATTCACTCGACCCAACTGTCAATTCTTTTTGTTAAAAATGCAAAGAAGATTTTGCAGCGATCTGCTGAATAGAAAAGATTCGCAAAATTCTCTATTGATAGACACGACATGCTGTTTTTTCCACTCATTCCTTTCAGGATCAGTCGCGGTCTTACAAACCCTACCGGTGGTATGGACGAATCTCTTGCTTCATAAAAATGTGTAAAAGATGCTAGCCGCACTTAAAAGCCGAGTACTCTACCATTGAGTTAGCAACCCCAATAAAAAACGCGTAGATATAATCAAAATCAAAAAAGAGATACAATTGCACGACACGATAAAAACATGAAACTAAGAAGAAAACAACGAGAACCCATTCTGAACATAGAAAAGATCAGATGAAAATACAAGAACTTTTCAGATAACAAAAAAAGTCGAAATTGAGAGGCCATCTCCTATCCCCTATGTCAGCCATTGCTTATCCTTATCTACTTTCTTTTTGAAAGTCAAATAAAGACTTCTTGTATCAGAGAAAATACACCGAACCCAGCATTTGCTTTTGAATGAACTAAAGTAAAAAAACCTATGGAACGGGGATCAATAGATCCAATCCCTTTCTTTATACACCATACCATTCTATTTCGTCGAAACGCTATCGTCAAGTTTTAAATAGAAATGTGCATATTTAAAAAAGAATCCAATGAAAAAAAGAACTAAGGACTTGTATTGAATTGGCATTTCATAGACATAAAAAAAATGGATATAGGCGGAAAAAGGAAGGAATAAGGTATGAAAAAACTAGGGTTTATTCAATGAATATCAATTCATTGAAGGGGAATCAGTAAGGTTAGCTCCCCTTTTTCTTAATTCTTAGTATTCGTTTTTTATTTTGATACTAAAGTTCCAACAAAGGGAATCCCTGTATCCTTAAAAACTCCCGCCTTCTTTAAAATATCATGAACAGTTCTTGTAGGTTGAGCACCTCTTTCAATAAAATATTGAATAGCAGGAACATTTAAATGGGTTTGATTGTTTATCGGATCATAAAGACCCACCTTTCGAAGATCCCTTCCTTCTCTTCGGGATCGAGCATCAATTGCAACGATTCGATAAACCGCTCGTTGCTTTCGTCCACAGCGTTTCAAACGAAGTTTTAACATAACATTCCTATAGTTTGTTACCGGTTTGTAATTGATTCCATTACGGAATCATGGATAATCATTGGTTTAGTTAAGTCGATATCTAACCGTTTATCAATTTTGATTTCTATTCTAATTCGAATATGTTAAATATTCGAAATGAACAGATTGAAATTAGAATTTTCATTTCAATTCTTATTAATTGAATATAAGAATTATTCATTCAATTCTTATAAATTGAATTGAAGAATCTAGAATCTTCTTTTTTTCTATTTTTAGAAAAAAAAACTCTATCGGAATCTTTTTCCATTTTAAAGAAAAAAAATATCTATCTAATTTAGATAGATAGAAAGACTTTATCTCTTTCTGTTCTGGGACGAAAGGATTCGAACCTTCGCGTATCGGGTCCAAAACCCGTTGCCTTACCACTTGGCCACGCCCCAGTGGCGTATAGTAGTGCTGACCAACGCCGATACAAATAGATAGATATTTGTATGTTCTGAGACGAAAGGATTCCACCCCCCCTCTACGTAAAACCGCTACCGCCTTATCCGCTTAGCCAAAGTGCCATGACATTTTTATTTATATTCGCCAGTATAGATAGTATTATACTACGCGTAATAGGCCTTTGTCAACCCTAACCCCAATATCTATATCTATGGAATAGATGAAACATATAATTAAAGGGACTTTATTGATCATTACATAGAATTCAATTAAGATATTCTATGAAAATAGGATTTCTTCTATTCTCTTTTGAGAATTGAATAGTTTTTTTTTGTCTACCTTCATTTTTTTGATTTTTATCTTCTCAAAATAACATCTTAATAACTCAATCAAAATCAAAATTATCCCCAAGAACGAAAAAGGTTTGTTATGATTAACATCTTTAGTTTCATCTGTATCTATCTTAATTCTGTCCTTTATTCGAGTAGTTTTTTCTTCGGCAAATTGCCTGAAGCCTACGCTTTTTTGAATCCAATCGTAGATGTTATGCCAGTCATACCTCTTTTCTTTTTTCTCTTAGCCTTTGTTTGGCAAGCTGCAGTCAGTTTTCGATGAACTCTTTAATACTGGCCTAGAAAAATTCATAATTTATTCGAAAATAAAAAAAAAATGTGAACAATTAATAAATAAGATGGGCTAAGTCTTAGAGTATGAAGAGCATAAAACCTCGATTCCAAGATTGCAATTCTTGGATAGCCACCATAAATCTAGATCGATCCATATTTCCTATTATGACCCTTTTGCATTATTGGTATCAAAGTATCCAAATAAAAAGGGATGCCTAGTATAAGAATGGGCAATCTATTCTCTTTTTACCAAAAAAGAATCTTGGAGATTCTAGAATGCTTACTCTCAAACTCTTTGTTTATACGGTAGTGATCTTTTTTGTTTCTCTCTTCATATTTGGATTTCTATCTAATGATCCGGGGCGTAATCCTGGACGTGAAGAATAAAAATCTGATTTTTCCTTTTCTTGCTTCATTTTGAAGCGTTCTTAGGATTTTATCTATTCCACATCTTTAACTATTTTAAAGAAATTTTAAAAAAGAAAGCAAATGAAAAAAAGGGGGGTGGGGTATAAACCGGAATCTGAAAGAAAACAAAAGATCAAGACATCAACGGAAAGAGGAAAGGGAAAGAGGAAAGAGAGGGATTCGAACCCTCGGTACGAATAATTCGTACAACGGATTAGCAATCCGACGCTTTAGTCCACTCAGCCATCTCTCCCAGTTTAAAATGGGAGAATTACCTGAAATTACACGAAAAGTCAGACTTGAAAAAAAACCTTCTTTATCCCCCTACCCTATTCTTTATCTCTCTCTATTTTAGAGAATTAGAAAATATAGATAGAGAT